TAGAAGAGAAAAGTCATACAAAGTTATATACAAATCACTACCCCCTTTTTTGTATTTCCTTAATTTATTTCCTTAATTGAATTTCGGTTGATTAAGACGAAGTTCCTTAAAAACCTCTGCCTTCTTTAAAATATCCTGAACAGTTTCTGTAGGTTGAGCCCCTTTTTCAAGGAAATATAAAATAGCAGGAACATTTAAATAAGTTTGATTCTTTATCGGATCATAAAAACCCACTTTCTGAAGATCTTTTCCTTCTCTTCGGGATCGAACATCAATTGCAACGATTCGATAGACGGCTCATTGGGATAGATGTAGATGAACAACACCCCCCCTAGAAACGTATAGGAAGCTTTCTCCTCGTACGGCTCGAGAAAAATGATTGATTCGAAGTTTTGTCTCTGTATGGAATTCTATCTAAGAAATGACAACTGGATCCATAAAATGATCAAAGCAATTAAAGATCTAAGTCTTTTTTTCTTCGTTCTTCCTTAAAATGAAAAAGAAACCATTCATACTCTCATAACTCAAGTTGGATAACTTTCAAACAGTTCAAAGGAAAATCTTTCGGCACTTTCATTTATTGAGCGGTCTTTCCTCCTTTTTTGTTTGTCTCGTTTAAAATCGGATTCTTCAGTCTGATCCAGTTATTAAGACAATTAAAAAGGTGTTTCCTTGTTCTGGGATCCTTTATCTTTGTTTTATTTTAAATCATTGGGTTTAGACATTACTTCGGTGCTTTTTAATCCTTTCAAAATGGCAGCAACATACCCTTTTTGCGATTTTTATGAAAGAATCCTACAAGATGATGGATTCCCTCGTGAAACACTTTGGATCGAAAAAGTTTGATCAATTCCAATAAATTTTTTCATTTTAAACTTGCTCGAATTGGATTCTTTCGATTTCCATACCTAAGATATATTTACGAAGTTGTTTCAATTTTTTTATTGATTGGCATTAACCCTAGACCCTTGCCCCGAGAAATAAATTAATACTTTCTACTCGAGCTCCATCATGGACTATTTACATTCCAAGACAACAAAAAACGAGGGGTTCTAGTGAAACAGAACCCATGATGTCGAGCTAAGAGCACCTTCATTCCTACAAAAAATGGTGGATGTACAAATCCACAACGGATCGTGTCCTTCAAGTCGCACGTTGCTTTCTACCACATCGTTTCAAACGAAGTTTTACCATAACATTCCTCTAAGAACCGGTATGGAATTGATTCAATTATGGAATCATGAATAGTCATTGGTTGGGCTGATGTATAAACACCATAATCTAAAGTATTTTCTATATCTTCTATATCTATAGTCTATAGATATAAATAATACTATAGATATAGGTGGATAAATATTTTTCTGAAGAAGTCTTAGTAAGACCCCATCGCTAATATTAAATTGTCTAACATTATAATATTAATTAATAAATATATATAATAAATAATTTATTTATATAAATAAAATAAGACGAATAAACGATAAAATAAGACGAATAAACGAATTCTTTTTGATTCTGCATCTTCACGTGACTTAATAGGAGAGAAAGATTCAGCTTCTAAGGAATGATTTAAACTATTTCTCTTTCGAAATTTCGAATCAATTTCGAAAGTTCCCCTCTCGACATCATTATTCCAAGAAAATTTGATAGTTAAAAATAACTTTTGATCATCTTAGGAAAAAAGATAAGTCTTTTTTTTTTTCATCTGATTGATAAAATCCAAAGAATGGGGAGGGTTTCCTATCTATCAATTCGATCAAATAGACTGAGCAATTGTCACTGTTTATAGATATTGAAATGAACGCCTTCCCATCACTGATTAACTCCTATCTACCCCATTCTATGGGACTGATGCAGCATAAATCAAAAGAAGGGGATGTCCTAGTCTTTTTTATTTTTACGAAATGCGAGCTGTCTGGGCACAAAGCCAAACAAGCCCAGATTAAGTCCAGTTTTTGCCCCTTTTTTTCTATTTTAGCCTACCTCATTGATTAAGAATTAAGAGACTTAGTGAATTGAATTAGTACCAAAAACCCCCTCTTGGCGAAAAGTCAAGAAATCTACAAAAAAGAAAATTGAATCTAATTAGGCTAATTTAGGGGGTAGAGAATATGAGATAGGGAATATGGATTCTTTCGTATCTCGATTCAGTTTTTGAAAAAAAAAAACGATTCATCGAAGAAAAAAATCAGAAACAACAATCACATTCCAGCTAACATTTCGATTTTAAACAGAACATTGTTAAAAAAGCAATCTATATTGTCAGAGAATATATATGTTCTGGGACGGAAGGATTCGAACCTCCGAATAGCGGGACCAAAACCCGTTGCCTTACCACTTGGCCACGCCCCATTTAGATTTCTATGCGATACTAATAAAGTATATTGCTGGTTTTGTTTGTTTGTCAACTCTAGCCCAAATATCTATAGAATCGATTAGATTGGTATTCGGATTTTTCTATGTTTTTGGTATGTGTAGATATAGAATTCAACTTAATTTA